TAATGAGTTTCGAATAGAAAAACCCTTTTTTGGTCTATTGATACCTAACCTAGGTCAAATCCATGAACTTAATTCGGTTATTCCTTTCTATTCTTAAAAATCCCCTAAGCCATGAATCAGGAATTGTCTTATGACTCGTAAATCCGATAAATAATTTATTTAAAATTTAAAGAACTGTTCAAGAAACAAATGATCCCTTTTCGAACTCTCGTTCCCAGTAGATCCCCAGACATACTACTCTCCTTTTACCAAATAATCTTATTCTTAAATCTTGTTCGTGAAATAAAAAAAATAGTTTTATATATTCTTCTAATTTCTATGTCTAGGAAACTACTAGAGGATCATATTTTTACTTTCTATTTTACATTTACACTATTTTACATTTATTTCTTTTATTGTCTTCTTTGTTCTATTTTCCTTTCTTTCAGATTAAAAAAAATCCAAAGTATACTTTTTTGTTTGCAGATCGAGGTAAGAAATTCGAATATTTTTTTCTATTTACTTTTTTTTATCTATCTGTCAGATTCTTTCTTTAATATTGTATGGAATTTTTTTAATAATAATAGATTCTTAAGTGAAAGTTTCGTTTTCGCATCCATTAATTGCCGTAAAAATCTCGTATGCATAGATATTAAAAGAAAATATTTGATACGCAAAGTCATGATTTGATAGATTTTTCTATTATTTCTTATTTCTATAGATATATATCATATCTTAAAGAAATAATAGAAATGTAATTTTATCTTTTCTGATATTCGGAAAAAAGATATTTTAAAGTCAAATGACTTGTATGTTGGAACTTAGAATAAGCCCTTCTTCGTGGAGGAGGGGAGTAGCAATTTATTCCTATAGAACCTCTAGGAACAATAAGATTTAATCAGAAATATCGACAGATTCTTGCGGAGTCCAAACCAAAGAGGTATTAAAAACGAAAAAAAGATCCACTGTTCGAATTTCATTTCTATCGAATTTGAATATCAGAATAGTAGATATAGTTATGATTCAATGGGTTAGGTCCACTTACTTTTTTTTTAGAATCTTTCCCATTTTTTTGATTAGAATAATAGAAAATAGGAATATCTGACAATTAAAGGAGATATCACATTCTAAAATATATATATAATTAAATTAATATATTTCGAGAAATAAGAATAATTCACTTTCTAACTAGAATTAGTTTACTATATTCGAATTCATTAGAATGATAACAATAACTTATTAAAATTAAGAATTCCATTTTTTAATGAAATTATACTATTCCTTAGTTTTTTTTTTTATTTTTATTTACAAACGGAAACTTCTTACAAATATCAAGAATATCTCTATTCTTCCTTCAAATAGGAATACCGCTCTTAGTATTTTATGAAAAAAAGTCAAAAGCCCCTTATCGGATTTGAACCGATGACTTACGCCTTACCATGGCGTTACTCTACCACACTGAGTTAAAGGGGCCTCATTTGATTCAATTCCTGAATAAGGAACCAGCCAATATGAGTTTAGTACATCTATTTGTTACTGCATATACTTATTATATTATATATATAAATAAGATAATAAGATTAGAATATATGTACATAGATCTATTTTTTGTACATAGCAACTCATTAAGGAACAAGAAATTGGATTTACCTAGTGAATAGAGTATAGTTAAAAAATGATTTATATTAGAAGTGAAAGAAATGAGGTTTTAATGCCTCGCCTCTTCCAACAAATCAATCATTCCCTGAAAGGATTCTCTCTTTCTTTTGTTTTCTTTCGCATTACTTATCTTTTTTCTATTTTTTTTTTATTATAAAATTGGTGATGGGAATGAACAATTTCGAAATTTAAATGATGAATCAAAAAATTTTATGGAATTCTGAAAGCTGGAAAGATCCTTCTGATCGAATCATATCATTCCATTATATTGACAATTTCAAAAAACTGTTCATACTATGAACATAGTATAATGGCGGTCGGGCAAGTATGCCCCCATCGTCTAGTGGTTTAGGACATCTCTCTTTCAAGGAGGCAACGGGGATTCGACTTCCCCTGGGGGTAGGATACTACGAAAGGAAATTGATCAGGGATTATCAATAAAGACTGAAATAGATTCTTCCTGGGTCGATGCCCGAGCGGTTAATGGGGACGGACTGTAAATTCGTTGGCAATATGTCTACGCTGGTTCAAATCCAGCTCGGCCCAAAAATTTGCTGATCCACCATGAAATGATATAACCCATTTGTTGTTCTCTGAAAATGACCGATGGGCTCGGACACGGAAGAATAAAAATTTCATACATCCCTAGTGCTATTTCTTTTTTCCGTATTACATATTTTTTCCACAAATTCGGATTTTGCTAAATTCCTTACAGGATCCGTAAGTATAAAGTCTAAGGAAAGGATTAAAGTAAAAAAAAAAAAGAGTCTTTTTTTTGTTTCATTGATTCATTTTTCAATCGATTGGGCAATTGGGCAATAACGAACGGATTACTCGTAATCCGTGTCGATCTCGCTAAAGTGCAGACCCATATATATATCAATATATAAAAGAGTCCGCCTCTTTCAGTTACAGTACAACGATTCGAATCTCAAATAGAAAAAGAAAAGGTTTGAATGAAATTGTAAGAATATGTATGTATGATATACGATTTTTTCCTGGGATTGTAGTTCAATTGGTCAGAGCACCGCCCTGTCAAGGCGGAAGCTGCGGGTTCGAGCCCCGTCAGTCCCGATGGATACAAATCCAATGAAAAAAAATATCAATTGATTTCGTGTGTGAAAGGGAATAAAAATAACAAAAAAATCTCATTTCTAAACGGGATCCCCTTTTTTTCTTTCTTTCGAAGAAAGAAAAAAGGAAAAGGAATTTTTGATTGCATCAGAAAGTAATTTTTTTGATTTGGTATGGATAAAAGATCTTCCTATGTTATACTATTTAATTCTCGACGATGAATCGATTTGATAGCTCAGATATTGTTATTCGTGATATTGATCCGATTTGATATCATCGAGATAAAAATTATACCATTGAATTTACCGACGAAAGATTTATCATTTCTATGGGATTAAATCCCGAAGTATTTTTTAGAAATAAAAGAGAAAGAAAACATAGAGATTTATGGAAGTAAATATTCTCGCATTTATAGCTACTGCACTCTTCATTCTAGTTCCTACTGCCTTTTTACTTATAATTTACGTAAAAACGGTAAGTCAAAGTAACTAATTTTAAATTTTACTTAAACATGAATTCTGATTTATTATCAACGCAATGACAATGATTGAATGAAAAAAATGAAAAAAGGATTTCAATTTCGGGTCTTCGTTTTAAATGAAATGATCAGACTACAATCAGCAGAATTCTATGAAATCCATATAGTATAGTAGAAAGAAATCAAATCTATTTCTTTCTACTATACTATCTATTATTGTAGTGTATAAAGTTTTACTCTATGTTTTATTTATTCTATAAAAATAGAGGTTTAATATGTACCAATCTTTAAATATTGATTTTCATATTCATACTATCTATAGATAGATATCGATATAGAATTTCCATTCTATATATGTTATGTAAATAACATAGCGTCCACATTTTTTTCTTTGTTTCATCTAATCTATTTTATTTGTATTGGTTCCAATCAATCTGAAATAATCAAAAAGCAACTCTTATTCTTCTGATTTGAATTTTTTTATTTCTTATTCTTTTCAGAATCCCGGTATCCTATTCAGTATCCTATTTTTTAATAAATATGATAAATAAAGTAATCTTTTTAGCATTCTGAAAAATCAATTGATTAATTAATTAATTGACAGATGATCCGGGAGTTCTATGAAAAAGTTTTTCATATTTCGAAAAGATTGGTGGTAACCAGTTCATCGAAATAGAAATCTTAGAAAGAATTTGGTTAGAATAGGAATCAATTTCCTATTATTTGTACTCCCTTGACTTTCAAAATACGAAGATGGTAACAATTCAAATATTTGTTTGATTTAAAGAGTATTTTCAATATTATACATAGAATACATTACACCACTGGAATACAATAGAATTCCAAAATGCAGATATAATTGCATTTCATTAATTAGTATTAATAATAAAATTAATAAAATAACTAAATTCAATAGTTAAAAAATTTCAGAACCCAGCTATAAAACAATTGATACAGTTTGATCCCTTAACTCAATTAGTAGTACCCTTAGAGTCCACTTCTTCCCCATACTACAAGGGAAAGGGAAAATGTAAAAACTACCATTAAAGCAGCCCAAGCAAGACTTACTATATCCATGTAAATTTTGTCTCCTATCTCTATCAATATGAAGGAATTATTTCATTATTGTTTACTAATTTTTCTTGTATTATTTTATCTTGTATTATGTTCTTTTTTTTATTTATTTTTCACTAAAAATTTTATAATAATAGTGGAATCGCTGGTACAGAGTCAAAAAAAGATTCCGGGATAACACCATTGACGAAACAATCCAATAAATCCAATTAGAACATCTAACAAGTTCTTATCTGATTTCTAGTAGAATAAAAAAATATTAAGCATAAAGAAAAAAAATCCAGAGATATCTTTTGAAGTATTAAGGGAATTAATCTTAGTAACAGGTAGGAATAAAAAGACCTATGTTTTCTTTTGCCCCCCATTTCATTAACTCAAAAGTAAAAAATAGAGAATCAAGATAGATTACTTTGCATACTCATACTCTTATTTGCATCTCTTATTTCCATTTGATCTAATCCTTACTGTCTCCCGATTCGTTCTCTAAAACAATCGGAAAACAGCCTCTGAAATTCTTACCGAAAAAAAAGAATTTCATTTTTCTTATAATGGAAATAGAATTGAAATTCTTGGATTAAAATGAAAAAATGAAATAATATATTAAATAAAAATATTAATTTAATAATAAAAATGAAGAATCTTAATAGAAAATTAGAGAAAATTTAGAACTATTAAAAATTTAAATAAATATAAAAAAGAAATCTAATTAGATATTCAATTTTATTAATCTAACTAA